TTCGCTCAAGAAAGACTCCAGAAGATATTGATCGTAAATAAGAAGACTGTTTACGAAGAAACAGGAATAGATATTCGCATTCATATACATAAGAATTATGTAGGAACCAAAAGAATCTTTTCTTTCTTTTTGAAAATACGTAAATGGATTTCTTTGAAGTAAAGAGACTATTCCAATTATGATATTCGTGGAAAAACAATCGCAATAAATGCAAAGAAGGAACATCTTTGATCCAACATTGAAGGATTTGAACCAAGATTTCCAGATGGATGGGATGGGGTATTAGTAGATCTGACACATAATTTAAATGCGATAATTTATCCTCTAAAAAGGGAAATATTGAATGAATAGATCGTAAATTCTGATATTTTGGTATTCTTTTTTCTTCAAGGGAAGATACTAATTGCGACGAGAATGGAATTTCCAGAATGACTCCAAAACCTTCTGATATCATTTGAGAAGAAAAATGAGAAGAAAAAGAATTCTTGTGCTCCCAAGATCCATTTTGGTTAGAATAATTCACCGAAGAAATCAAAGATTTCTGTTGATACATTCGAATAATTAAACGTTTCACAAGTACTAAACTAAATTTACTGTCATAACCTAGAAATTCCACAGGTTCGTAAAAAATCAAACTATTTAAGCTATGATAATGAGCAAGTGAGTAAATATACTCCTGAAGGAGTAGCGGATATAGGAAGTTTTGTTGCCGAAATCTATCTTTTTTCAATCTAAATATCCTTGTAATTTGTAATTCTGCTATTGAAATACATTTCTAATGTAACCAAAAAAGAGAGGCACTTCTTGTGTTATGAAATGATACATAGTGCAATATGGTCAGAACGGGCGTATGCGCTAAGAAAGAATTCTAATAATATATTCTAATACTAAGAATATAGTCTAAGAATATAGTCTATTATTAATATATATATATATACTATGCACTGTGTATACTTATATATATATATATACTTTTATACTGTACTTTGATGTAAAAAACATAATGAGAATTTAAGAAAGAAAAGATTATATAAAAGTCAGAACAAATAAAGAATATATACCCCGGAGACAGAGAGCCCAATCTACAGATCTTTTTCCTTTCCCTTTCTATCCAATTTGGTTTTCTTTTCCTTGTTAATATAACTAGAATAACAATAAGAAAAAGGGGTAAAAATCTTTTATTTTCGCAACCCAATCACTCTTTTGACTTTGGAAAAGAATCACTATACTATTTCTTCTACACATCCGTCTCCAATCCACAATAAAGAATAATTAGGATTCATAAAAAAAAAGAATAAATGGTCCACTCACAATTTACAAGAGAACCTTTTCCCACATCAGGCACTAATCTATTTTTAACGTATAATTAGTAATTCGATCGGGTAATCATTCAAATTAAGAAAGGAAGCTCGTTTCTTTTTTGTCTTACTCGAATTGGAGCCATAAGGCTCTATCCATTTATTCACTAGACCCGAAATACTTTACTGAACTTAAAAATTGTTATAAAAAGAAAAATTCTCGTTCTATTTCTATTATGAGTACTAGAAATCTTATTTTTCTATGATTATATTATTCTTTTTTCTATTCTGTTTACGACATGCTTTTTTTTCCATTCATTACCTTTCAGGATCAGTCGCGGTCTTATAAACTTTACCAATAGTCTAGACGAATTCCTTCATCCAAATGTGTAAAAGATCATAGTCGCAATTAAAAGCCGAGTACTCTACCGTTGAGTTAGCAACCCGGATCAATATGAGGTGTAGATATGATCGAAATAAAAAAAATCCAGCAAACTCATCCATTTTACTAATTTTACTAAAGTGAAGGAAAGATCCAATAAGGGAATGGGGATAAAAAGATCTATTTATATACGATCAAATTATATTTGTTTGAGACGCCATTGTCAATATGAATGGACTTTTTAGAAAACAAATTTCAAGAAATTATATAGAAATTTGTGTTGGATTAGCACAACATAAAGAATAAATAATAACTTTGAGCGGAAAAAAAAAGAAGGAATTAAGGAAAAGGTAAAGATAGAAAAATAGCGGCTTTCTTGAATCAAAAAAAGAAAGGTACAATACAAATACAAGAAGAACCCCCCTTGTTGGGGGGTTCGACAAAAAGAAGCAAGAAAAAAATACGAATAAGAAAAAGAAGAATAAAATAAGTATGAATAGAACAAAAAAAGAAGAAACTTTGAATAAAGAATTACAAAAAGTTAGTTACCCTATCCTTTTTTTATTCACGATTCTTTTTTTTACTTTCTTTTTTATCAAAAGAAACTCGAAATTCTTTAAAGAATTCTGCCTTCCTTAAAATATCATAAACAGTTCCTGTGGGTTGAGCACCTTTTTCAAGGAAATATAAAATAGCAGGAACATTTGAATAAGTTTGATTCTTTATCGGATCATAAAAACCCACTTTTCGAAGATCTCTTCCTTCTCTTCGGGATCGAACATCAATTGCAACGATTCGATAGATGGCTCATTGGGATAGATGTAAATAAAAAATGCCCCCCTAGAAACGTATAGGAGGTTTTCTCCTCATACGGCTCAAGAAAAAATGATTCTAATTTCTAGAATCTTTATTCCTATAGATAGAAATAAAAATGGATCCATAAAGAATTAGACTGTAATTTGAGCCTTTTTTCCTTCTTTACAGAAAAAGAAAAGAAAATTCATTCGTACTCCTAACTCAAGTTGGGTAGTTTTGAAAGAGTTTGAAAGGAAATCCTTAGAATTTCTTGAGCTGTCTCTAACCTCTTTTTTTGTCTCCTTTCGGATCTATTTTTTTTTTATCATTCTGATCCAATTGTTGAGACTAGTAAAAAGAGTGTTTCCTTGTTCCGGAATTTGTTGTCTTTGCTTTGCGCTTTGTGAAATCATTAGGTTTAGACATTACTTCGGTGATCCTTACTCCTTTTCAAAAAGGCAGCAACATACCTTTTGTTTTTTCTATGGAAAAGGGAAAAATAATACGAACGATTGATTCCTTTGTGATACACTCTTGATTGAAACAGTTTGAAAATTTCAACAAATTTGATTTCTTTTTCATTTCAAAAACTTGTTCAAATTTGAACCTCTCCGTTTATCTATATTTCTATATTGATGATCTATTTACAAAGTTGGTCTAACTTATTGATTGTCACTAACCCTAGATTATTCTCCCGATAAATGAATCAATCATTTTTGCTCGAGCTCCATCATATGCTATACCTTTCTATACCATTAGTATCTTTATTTAGCAACCCAAGACAAATCCAATTAGGTTCCTAGCAGAACAAACTATGTCGAGACAAGAGCATCTTCATTCGTATAGAAAATGGTGGATGTCAGAATCCACATCCAATCATGTCCTTCAAGTCGCACGTTGCTTTCTACCACATCGTTTCAAACGAAGTTTTACCATAACATCCCTATAATTTTGATTATATTTTAAATTGGAACCGTATGCAATTGATTCAATATGGAATAATGAATAGTCATTGGTTGAACCGATACATAAGAATTTACACTGAAAAATAAGTGTTTATCCGGAGATTTCACTTCAAATTACCCCAGATTTTCTCATATGAATAATATCACATGAAAAAAACAAATAAGTTTTAAGCAAACTTATTTACATCTTCAACAAATCTTTCGAGATTGTCCATCATAAAAGACCCTTCTTTTCCTTTTCAAAAAAGAAAAGAAATTAGAAACCTCAAAAAAAGCCTTTGACTTTCATTTCATTCAAATGAAAAAGAAATCCCCATGAATGGATAAAAGTTTTTAGCCACTTTAACTAAATACTAGAATACTATACTAACTAATAACTATACTAAACTCAATATTTCATTTCAATATTCATAAATATTCAATTATAGAATAATAAGATAATCTTATTAATAAGATTATAGAATATATATTCTTATGTAAGAATTATGTATTTATGTAGTAAATTTATGTATTAATATATTCTAATATGAATATGAATCATGAAGTATGATTATTTTCTCATTTTTTATTTATGAAATATGATTTCATGATTCTAATATTATTATTTACTTATTCTTTACCATCTCCAATTGAATCTGATTTTCATTTCATTTAAATCAGAGAGATAGTTTGAGAATAAAGTTTCTTTGTTTTCATTATTATGGAGTAGAAAAAGTCTCGTGTAAGGTAAGATCAAAGAGAAATTAAGAATCCTCGGATTCTGATCTTTTGGCATCCATCTCCATCTCCATCTCCATCATAGAAAACAAAGAATCGTTAACAAAAATAATCACGAATATTTAAGAAAAAAAATACTTGAGTAAAAAAGTAAAAAAAAAAAAGATATGATTCTAATAATAAATCTTAGAATTCAGTGTATCCAACATGAAACATAAAATTGTTGAATTCAAATTTCAATTTCAATTAGAGAAGAATCCTTCGTTTCTGATGCAAACGATCTGGGACGAAAGGATTCGAACCTCCGAGTAACGGGACCAAAACCCGTTGCCTTACCGCTTGGCCACGCCCCATTTTGATTTGGTATAAGAAAAACTAAGCTAAATATTGGTTATTCGTCAATAACCAACCAAAAGAAATATAGGACATGTTGTCGCTGGGATTCAACACAATAGATATAGATTAATTGATCATTACTTAGAATTCAATTAAGATATTGTATGAAAATAGAATTCCTTGTATTCTGTATTCTTATTTGATTGGATAATGTAAGGAAGGATTCTTGATTGGGGAGAAGTCAAAGAAAAATCAGAATTTCTTTCTTTTATCTGCTTTTTTCTTTTAAAAAATCCCTCAGAAAAACAACTCAATCCAATCTGATAATTTCTTATCATTTCAATTTCATTTTAATCTTTAAGAACAAGAAAAGAATATTTGTTATGTTTAATATCTTTAGTTTAATCTGTATCTGTCTTAATTCTACCTTTTATTCGAGTAGTTTTTTCTTCGCCAAATTGCCCGAGGCTTATGCCTTTTTCAATCCAATCGTAGACGTTATGCCGATTATCCCTTTACTCTTTTTTCTATTAGCCTTTGTTTGGCAAGCTGCTGTAAGTTTTCGATAAAAAGGAAATCTCGATTCAATTCAGAATTTCTTCGATAAAAAAAAGATGAGATTTTTCTTCTTAAAATAAATAAGATCAGAAATAAGATTCAGATAAGTCTGGAAATTAGGAACCCTCGATTCAAAAAGCGAAATTCTGATATTTTCTATTGTATATTATATTGAAATTGAATAAGGGTGAATAAGGGAAGGGGGCGATGATCTTTAATCAGCTAATCAACTTATTTCTTCTTTTGTTCTGACCTTTCCTTTATAAGATTCCATACAATATCTAATTATAGATATGGATATGGCAAGAAATCTTTGGTAATGAAAAAATACGAATCTTATTACATTAGAATATTACATTAGAAAGAAATTCGTAAAAAGAAATTGAAAAAAAAAACTTCCTTCTTTTTTCATCTTTAGAGCGTCATATCAAAATAGTGTTTGTTATAGTGTGTGTCGTAAAATAGGCGATCTATTTCCTTAAAAAAAAGATCTTATCTTGGAGATTTGTAATGCTTACTCTTAAACTATTCGTTTACACAGTAGTAATATTCTTTGTTTCTCTCTTCATCTTCGGATTCTTATCTAATGATCCGGGGCGTAATCCTGGGCGTGAAGAATAAAAAAAGAGATGAGATTCGTTTTTACTTTTTTTTCATAGGTATTTCATAGGTAAATTTAGAAATAAATGGAATAGATACTAGATAAAGAGAAAAGATTCATAAAAGAAAATAATCGAAATTTCTTCCGATTCTAAAATCTCAAGTTATCAGGGGGTCGGAGAGAGAGGGATTCGAACCCTCGGTACGAATAATTCGTACAACGGATTAGCAATCCGACGCTTTAGTCCACTCAGCCATCTCTCCCCATTCCAAATTGGAAATCTCTCATGTGATTTCACACGTGAAGTGAAGATTGAGAACCATTTTTATTTTCTTCGAAACAGATTTCTCCAATAGAAAGAATACCTTACTTCTTTGATTTTGTACAAAAGGTTCATTTCCCCGGCCTGGTTAAGTATAAGTACTGGCCGGGCCAGTACTTCCTAATTCTTAGAAATTAGATAAGATTCTAATAGATAGATTATCTTAGAAATTCTTTAAGATATTATCTAGATCTTATATCTAGATTAATATAGAATATTCTAGAATTCTATTCTAGAATTCTATCTTAATATGAATATTCTATATTGAAATAGGAAATTGAAATCTAAAATGTTAGAGATTCTATATCTATTCTTAGTATCTTCTAAGTAATTCTAGTAAATGAGAGTCTAAATTAGACTATTTAGTCTTTATAGTAAAAGTGTTCTGTTCTAGTAATATCTAGTAATAGTATTAGAGTCTAATAGTAATGTAATATAATACTAATATTTTTAATATTTTTCATCTTTCTTTTCTTATTCTTAAGTATAAGATTCAGAAATTCATTAATGAAAAACGAATTTCATTATAAATGAAAATTGAAGTTCAGTATTATATTCATCTTCATAATTCTAATTCACTTAAGAAATCTTAATACGAAGGAAGTATTAAGAAAGAAAAGAAATAGATTTTAGAAATCTTATAAGAGAAAGAATCTCAAATAGAAAACACATATTTCTAAGATTTTAAATCTTTTACTTGTTCAAAGCAAAGGACAAGCTTGAAAGTTTGAGGCCCAATTTACCCGAATTCAGAAAATCTGGCGGTTCAAGTGAGGGGAAGTTTCAAAAAAAGAATACTTAAAACTTTAGTACACTATTTAAATTATTTAAATTTGACTAAACTTTTTGCTATTCACCTATTCTTTTTTTCAATCCCGCGCCGCAACAGAACAAAATACGTGTTAATGCTGGAATTTTCATGATTCTTATGCTATCTTGACTACGTCTGATTACTTTGTTGGACAAATAGTCCATTCATATCCAATAATGAATATGTAGCGGGTATAGTTTAGTGGTAAAAGTGTGATTCGTTCTATTAACAACTTAAATAGTTAAGGGGTCTTTCCGTTTTTTTCATATTCCGATCAAAAACTTTATTTCTTAAAAAGATTTAATCCTTTCCCCCTCAATAGGACATTTGAGGAAAGAATATACATTCTCACGATTTCTATCCAAAAGGCAATCAGAATCTTAATAACAAATTTGGATTATGGAGTCGAGAAGCATAATTTTTTTGATTGGTTCAATTTTTCCAATTGAATGAGTATGAATAAAGGATCTATGGATGATAGTACAAAACTTTCAATCGTAACTAAATCTTCAATTTTTGCGCTGAAAAAGGGGGAAATTGAAGCCAAATAGCTAGAAAATGATGGTTTTGGTTTACTAGAACCCTCGGCTTCTTGTTTCAGCTCGGTAGAAACAAAATTATTTTCCTTAGGATCCCACGAGTAGAAAAGAAATAGGGAACGAAGTAACTAGACTAGAGACTAGAAAGATTTGATAGAATCCCCCTCTTCTAGAGG